TGTGTTCGCTCAAGAAAGACTCCAGAAGATATTGATCGTAAATAAGAAGACTGTTTACGAAGAAAGAGGAATATATATTCGCATTCATATACATAAAAATTATGTAGGAACCAAAAGAATCTTTTCTTTTTTTTTGAAAAGACGTAAATGGATTTTTTTGAAGTAATGAGACTATTCAAATTATGATATTCGTGGAAAATCAATCGCAAGAAATGCAAAGAAGGAACATCTTTGATCCAGCATTGAAGGATTTGAACCAAGATTTCCAGATGGATGGGATAGGGTATTAGTAGGTCCGACACATAATTTAAATGTGATAATTTATCCTCTAAAAAGGGAAATATTGAATGAATAGATCGTAAATTCTGATATTTTGGTATTTTTTTTTCTTCAAGGGAGGATACTAATCGCGACGAGAATGAAATTTCCAGAATGACTCCAAAACCTTCTGATACCATTTGAGAATAAAAATGATAAGAAAAAGAATTCTTGTGCAGCGAAAATCTATTTTGGTTAGAATCATTCACCGAAGAAATCAAATATTTCTGTTGATACATTCGAGTAATTAAACGTTTCACAAGTACCAAACTAGATTTATTGTCATAACCGATAATTTCCACAGGTTCATACAAAATCAAACTATTGAAGCTATGATAATGAGCAAGTGAGTAAATATACTCCTGAAAGAGTAGCGGATATAGGAAGTTTTGTTGCCAAAATCTCTCTTTTTTCAATCTAAATATCCTTGTAATTCTGCTATTTAAATACATTTATACTTTAACCAAAAAAGAGAGGCATTTCTTGTGTTATGAAATGATACATAGTGCAATATGGTCAGAACGGCGTATGTGTGTATGTTGTATATAGTCTATTTTTTTCTCTTATAGTAAAATACTATTTATAAGAAAATAGTAGAACTTCTAACTAGAAGAAATTAGAATATTAGAATAATAAAAAATAATAGAATAAGAATAGAATAAGAATATTATTCTTCTAATTATTCTAAAAGATAATTCTAATAATATAGTCTAGTATTATTATATACTCTTTATATACTATGCACTGTCTATACTTTTACTTTAGATTTTTTCTATTTTAAAAAATCTAAAATAAGATAGACTTTTTCTACTTTTTAAACTTTTATACTGTACTGTGATTAAAAATCATAAGAATAATCTAAGGAGTAAAAAATTATAGAATTATAGAAAAGTAAGAACAAATAAAGAATATATACCCCGGAGACAAAGAGCCCAATCTACAGATCTTTTTCTTTTCCCTTTCTATCTAATTTGATTTTCTTTTACTTGTTAATCTAACTAGTAATATAGGAATAAGAATAAAAGAAAGAAAATAACAATAAGAAAAAAAAAAAGGGTAAAAATCTTTTATTTTCGCAACCCAATCACTCTTTTGACTTTGGAAATAAGAATTTTTTATCACTATACTCTTTCTTCTGCACATCCGTCTCCAATCCACAATAAAGAATAATTAGGATTAAGAAAAAAAAGAATCAATGGTCTCACAAGAGACCCTTTTACCACATCAGGCACTAATCTATTTTTAACGTATAATTAGTAATTTGATCGGGTAATCATTCAAATTAAGAAGGGAAGCTCGTTGCTTTTTTGTCTTACTCGAATTGGAGCCATAAGGCTCTATCCATTTATTCACTAGACCCAAAATACTTTACTGAACTTTAAAAATGTTCTAAAAAGAAAAATTCTAGTACTCATAATATAAATAGAACAAGAATTTTTCTTTTTTTTTTAGATTTTTTTATTCTTTTTACGACATGCTCTTTTTTCCATTCATTACCTTTCAGGATCAGTCGCGGTCTTATAAACTATACCAATAGTCTAGACGAATTTCTTCATCCAAATGTGTAAAAGATCATAGTCGCAATTAAAAGCCGAGTACTCTACCATTGAGTTAGCAACCCGGATCAATATGAAGTGTAGATATGATCGAAATAAAAAAAAAATTCAGCAAACTCATCCATTTTACTAAAATGAAGGAAAGAGCCAATAGGGAATGAGGATAAAAAGATCTATTTATATACGATATACGATCAAATTATATTTGTTTGATACGCCATTGTCAATATGAATGGACTTTTTAGAAAAAAAAAATTCTATGGAAATTTGTGTTGGATTAGCACAACATAAAGAATAAAACTTTGAGTGTAAAAAAAGAAGGAATAAGAAAAAGGTATAGATAGAAAAATAGCGGCTTTCTTTAATCAAAAAAAGAAAGATACAATACAAATACAAGAAGAAAGATTACCCCCCTTGTTGGGGGGTTACACAAAAAGAAGAAAAAGAAGAATAAAATAAGTATGAATAGAACAAGAAAAAAAGAAACTTTGAATAAAGAATTAAACAAAGATAGGTACTCTTTATCCTATACTTTTTTCTTCATGATTCTTGTTTTTCTTTTCTTTTGTTATCAAAAGAAATTCGAAATTCTTTAAAGAATTCTGTCTTGCTTAAAATATCATAAACAGTTTCTGTGGGTTGAGCACCTTTTTCAAGGAAATATAAGATAGCAGGAACATTTGAATAAGTTTGATTCTTTATCGGATCATAAAAACCCACTTTTCGAAGATCTCTTCCTTCTCTTCGGGATCGAACATCAATTGCAACGATTCGATAGATGGCTCATTGGGATAGATGTAGATAAAAGATGCCCCCCTAGAAACGTATAGGAAGTTTTCTCCTCATACGGCTCAAGAAAAAATGATTCTATTTTCTAGAATTTCTCTTTCTATCTATATAGATAGAATAGATAGAAAGAGAAATGGATCTATAAAGAATTAGACTGAAATTTGAGCCTTTTTTTTACTTCTTTACAGAAAAAGAAATTTCATTTATACTCCTAACTCAAGTTGGGTATTTTGAAAAGAGTTCAAAAGGAAATCCTTAAAATTTCTTGAGCTGTCTCTAACCTCTTTTTTTGTCTATTTTCAGATCTATTTTTTTTTTTACTCATTCTGATCTAATTGTTGAGACAAGTTAAAAAAGTGTTTCCTTGTTCCGGAATTTGTTGTCTTTGCTTTGCGCTTTTTTAAATCATTAGGTTTAGACATTACTTCGGTGATCTTTACTCCTTTTCAAAAAGGCAGCAACATACCTTTTGTTTTTTGTTCTTTCTATGGAAAAGGGAAAAATCATTTTATTCCTTTGTGATACACTCTTGATCGAAACAGTTTGAAAATTTCGACAAATTTGTTTTTTTTCATTTCAAACTTGTTCAATTTTGAACCTCTCCATTTATCTATAATTTAGATATTTATGATATATTTACAAAGTTTATCTAACTTATTGATTGTCACTAACCCTAGATTATTACCCCGATAAAAGAATCAATTATTTTTGCTCGAGCTCCATCATATGCTATACCTTCTATATACCAGTAGTATATACCATATATACCATTAGTATCTTTATTTAGCAACCCAAGACAAATTAAATCAGGTTCCTAGCAGAACAAATCATGTCGAGACAAGAGCATCTTCATTCGTATAGAAGATGGTGGATGTCAGAATCCACAGCCAATCATGTCCTTCAAGTCGCACGTTGCTTTCTACCACATCGTTTCAAACGAAGTTTTACCATAACATCCTTAGAATTTCATTTTAATTTGGAACCATATGCAATTGATTCAATATGGAATCATGAATAGTCATTGGCTGAACCGATACATAAGAATCTACACTTATAGACTTATAGATTCAGTCTATACCCGGAAAGGTTTTCACTTAAATTTACCCCCATATTTTCTCATATGAATAATATCACATAAAAAAAATAAGTTTTAAGCAAACTTATTTACATCTTCAACAAATCTTTCAGGATTGTCCATCATAAATTCTTTTTCTTAAAAGAAAAAAGATTATAAACCTAAAAAAATCCTTTGGATTTACTTTCATTCAGATGAAAAATAAATCCCCATGAATGGATAAAAGTTTTTATTTAACTAAATATTTCATTGAAATATTCATAAATATTCAATTATAGTCAATTAGAGAATAATAAGATAATCTGAAATAATAAGATATTCTTAATAAGAAAAATATACAAATAGACAATATATATTCTTATGTAAGAATTATGTATTTATGTATGAATATATTCTAATATAAATACATCCTAATATATTCATATTTTCTCATTTTTTCTTTATATTTAATATTTAGAAAATATGATTTTATGATTTGAATATTATGATTTACTTTTTTTTACCATCTCCAATTGAATCTGATTTTCATTTAATTTAAAAAAGAGAGATAGTTTGAGAATAAAGTTTCTTTGTTTTCATTATTAGAAAGTCTAAAAAGTCTCGTGTAAGGTAAGATCAAAGATAAAATCAGAATCCGAGGATTCTGAGCTTTTCGCATCCATCTCCATCATAAAAAAACAAAGAATTGTTGAATTCAATTTTCAATTTAAATCGAGAATAATTTTTCGTTTCTGATGCGAACGATCTGGGACGGAAGGATTCGAACCTCCGAGTAACGGGACCAAAACCCGTTGCCTTACCGCTTGGCCACGCCCCATTTCTTTTTGGTCTAAGAAAAACTAAGAGAAATATTTGTTATTCGTCAATAACCAACCTAAAGAAATATAGGACATGTTGCCGCTAGAATTCAACATAATAAAATAATAGATATAGAATCAAAAAGATTAATTGATCATTACTTATAATTCAATTAAGATATTCTATGAATATAGAATTCCTTGTATTCTTATTTGATTGGATAATGTAAAGAAGGATTCTTGATTGGGGAGAAGTCAAAGAAAAATAAGAATTTCTTTCTTTTATCTGCCTTTTTTATTTTCAATTTTCCCTCAGAAAAACAACTCAATCCAATCTGATAATTTATTCTTCAATTTAATTTGAATCTTTAACTTTAAGAACAAGAAAAGAATATTTGTTATGCTTAATATCTTTTGTTTAATTTGTATCTGTCTTAATTCTACCCTTTATTCGAGTAGTTTTTTCTTCGCCAAATTGCCCGAGGCTTATGCCTTTTTCAATCCAATTATAGACGTTATGCCAATTATCCCTTTACTCTTTTTTCTCTTAGCCTTTGTTTGGCAAGCTGCTGTAAGTTTCCGATAAAAATTGAATCTCTAATCTCTATTCAAATTCAATTCATAATTTATTTGATAAAAAAAAAGATGAGATTTTATTCTGAAAATCAAGAAGATCATAAATAAGATTCAGATAAGTCTGGACATTAGGAACCCTTGATTCAAAAAGTCTGGTATTTTCTATTTTATATTGAAATTGAATTTGAATGATGATCTTTATTTTTTCTTTAAAAAGCTAACCAGCTTGTTTCTTTTGTTCTAACCTTTCCTTTATAAGATCCCATACCCCATAAAATTACTTAATTATAGATATGAATATGCCAATAAATTTTTGTTAACGAAAAAATACGAATCTTATTACATTAGAAGAAAATTCATAAAAATAAATTTCAAAAAAACTTCCTTTTTTTTTCATCTTTAGAGCGATAGTATGTGTCGTAAAATAGGTGATCTATTTCCTTAAAAAAAATGATCTTATCTTATCTTGGAGATTTGTAATGCTTACTCTTAAACTATTCGTTTACACAGTAGTAATATTCTTTGTTTCTCTATTCATCTTCGGATTCTTATCTAACGATCCGGGGCGTAATCCTGGGCGTGAAGAATAAAAAGAATAAAAAAAGAGATGAGATTCATTTTTACTTTTTCCTTTCTTTTTTCATAGGTAAATGTATAAAGAAAAGAAATGGAATAGATGTTAGATAAAGATAAAAGATTCATAAATAAAGAATAATCGAAAATTATTCCAATTATAAAATCTCAAGTGATCGGGGGGGGGGTCGGAGAGAGAGGGATTCGAACCCTCGATACGAATAATTCGTACAACGGATTAGCAATCCGACGCTTTAGTCCACTCAGCCATCTCTCCCCATTCCAAATTGGAAATTTATCATGTAATTTAACACATGAAGTCAAGATTGATAACAATTTTGATTTTACTTCAATGATTCAAAAAAGATTTCTCGAATAGAAAGAATACCTTACTTCTTTTATTTTGTACAAAACAAAAACTTTCTTTCCCCGGCCTGGTTAAGTATAAGTACTGGCCGGGCCAGTACTTCTTTTGTTCCGACAAATAAAAATTTTTATTGAAACGAGAAGAGTAATTTTCATTACCATTCCTAATTATTAGAAATTAGATAAGATTCTAATAGATAGATTATCTTAGAAATTCTTGAAAAAATTATCTATTATTTATATCTAACTATATACTATATCTAAATTAAACTATATCTAAATTAATAATTATTAAGTATATTTGTATATTTAGTATATTCTAGTAAATTAGAGTCTAAATTAGAATATTTAATTTTTATAGCTTTGTAAACTCTTACTAGTACTACTAAGAGTCTTTATAGTCTATAGTATATACTAATATAGTACTAATATTGTACTAAGATTTTTCGTCTTTCTTTTTTTTATTTCGTAATACTTCTTTCTTATTAATATTAAGACTTCTTAAGGTAATTATTAAGATGAATATAATACTGAACTTCAATTTTCATTTAGAATGAAATTTGTTTTCCATTAATGAATTTCCTAATTTTATAAATTTTCTATTTAAGAATAAAAAAATCTATCTGATAAGAGAAAGAATATAAAAAAAAACACACACATATTTCTAAAATGATACTATAAAACATTTACTTGTTCAAAGCAAAGGACAAGCTTGAAAGTTTGAGGCCCAATTTACCCAAAGTCAGAAAATCTAATGATTCAAATGAAGAGAGGTTTCAAAAAATAAAAGACTTATAACTTTAGTAAACTATTGAAATTTGACTAAACTTTTTGCTATTTACCTATTCCTTTTTTTTTTTAAGTTTTCCCACGGTGGAACAAAATACGTGTTAATGCTGAAATTTTCATGATTCTGATGCTATCTTGACTACATCTAATTACTTTGTTGGACAAAAGGCCCATTTATATCCAATAATGAATATGTAGCGGGTATAGTTTAGTGGTAAAAGTGTGATTCGTTCTATTAAAACCTTCAATAGTTAAGGGGTCTTTCCTTTTTTTTTTCATATTCCGATCAAAAACTTTATTTCTTAAAAAGATTTAACACTTTATCCCTCAATAGCACATTTGAGGAAAAAATATACATTATCACGATTTCTATCTAAAAGACAATCATAATTTTCATAAAAAAATTGTATTATGGAATCGAGAAGCATAATTTTTTTGATTGGTTCAATTCTTCCAATTAAATGAGTATGAATAAAAGATCTATGGATAATAGTACAAAACTTTCAATCGTAACTAAATCTTCAATTTTTTCGCTTAAAAAGGGGAGATTGAAGCCAAAATAGCTATAAAATGATGGTTTTGGTTTACTAGAACCCTCGGCTTCTTATTTGAGCTCGGTAGAAACAAAATTATTTTCCTTAGGATCCCACGAGTAGAAAAG